TTTTTGCCACTATAATTTTGAAAATGAACGTTTAAATGTCCTTCAAAAGTAAGTAAATAGATTCGAAACATATAAAATGCGGTTAATCCCGCTGTAAACCAAGCTATTATTGCGAAAATTGGTGAATACACCCAAGTATCATTAAGAATTTCATCTTTGGACCAAAAACAAGCAAGAGGCGGAATACCACAAAGAGAAAGTGTACCTAATAAAAAAGCGGTTTTGGTAATTGGGATATGTTTTGTTAAACCCCCCATATAAACCATATTTTGACTTTTATTTGGAGAATATCCAACAAGAGTTTCCATTGAATGAATAACGGATCCGGATCCTAAAAATAATAATGCTTTCGAATAAGCATGAGTAATCAAATGAAATAAAGCACTTCGATAAGACCCCATACCTAGAGCTAACATCATATAACCCAATTGAGACATTGTGGAATAGGCTAAACCCCTCTTAATGTCTTTTTGAGCAAGGGCAAAAGTAGCCCCGAATAATATTGTTATTACTCCTACCAAAGAGATGAAATTCATTATGTGAGGGATGACTATGAAAAGAGGAATAAGCCGAGCTACAAGAAAAATGCCCGCAGCTACCATAGTAGCAGCATGTATAAGAGCCGAAATCGGAGTAGGCCCCTCCATGGCATCCGGTAACCATACATGAAGGGGAAATTGTGCAGATTTAGCAACCGCACCGGAAAATAATAGAACGGCACAGAAAGTAACAAATAAAAAATTGACTTCATTATGATTATTAGAAATCAAGTTATTGAATATTTTGAATAAATCTCGAAATTCGAAACTCCCTGTTATCCAATAAAAACCTAAAATTCCTAATAATAAACCAAAATCCCCAACACGATTAGTTACAAATGCCTTTTGGCAAGCATTTGCAGCAACAGGCCGTGTGAACCAAAACCCTATTAATAGATATGAACACATTCCTACCAATTCCCAAAAAATATAAATTTGTATCAAATTAGAACTAGTAACTAATCCTAACATAGAAGTACTGAAAAAACTCATATAAGCATAAAATCTCAAATATCCTTGATCATACGACATATAGTTATCACTATAAATAAGAACCATAATTCCAATAGTAGTGATTAATATTGACATAATAGAAGTAAGCGGGTCGATCAAGTAACCGAATTCTAAAGAAAAATCATTATTAATGATCCAAGACCATACATATTGGTAGATAGAACTGCCATTTATTTGCTGAATAAACAGATTGATCGAAAAAATCATTACTATACTTAACAAAAAAACACTTTGAAAAGCCCACATACGGCGAAGACTTTTTGTTGCCGACGGAAAAAGAAGAAGTCCCGCTCCTATTAACATAGGAACTGGAAGTGTAAGGAAAGGTATTATCCACGAATATTGATATGTCTGTTCCATAAAAAAGTTTTTTATTCTTAATTGATTGTTTCCGATTTACCGGATCCTACCCCCTTTCAATTTCAAAACAAAAGGGGTCAATAAAAAAATCAAGAGATGTGCTAACTTAAAGATATTTTTCGAATTTTATATATTATCTGGGTCTTTCAAAATTAAATATTAAAATAAAGAAGTTACAATTGGGCAAATGATATGACCTACTTGCTCATAAAAAAAAAAGCGAATTTAGTTATTAACTAAGATTTGTTTATACAAATTTAGTTATTAACTAAGATTTTTCTTAAAATAACGAAAATACAAAATTTCATTATTATTAAATCACTTTATATTCATAAAGTAATGATAAAAAATTACACTAAAAAGAAATCTGATATGAATCGATATGAATCATAGGATTAACTAAGGTACAATTTTTGTACAAATCTCGCTTTTTAGTCAGTTTGTTCCAAATCATTAACTAGTTTCGGTATGAAACTGATTGATTAGTTTCCGTTTCAATAAAAAAACATTTATAGGAAACGCTATAATATCTAACATTTTATATTTTATATAAGATTTAAAGATTTATTTTTAGATTTATCAAAAAAGGGGGTAATTATCAAAAGGGGGTAAAATAAAATCAAATTTAATAAAACAATAACGAAGATTTTTTTTACCAAAACGTGTATCTTTTAACGGATTCATTACTTTAATTACTAGTTTGATTCGAATTTTAAAATGGAATTTCGAAGTATTCTTTACTCAAGTTTGACCAATTAATATAAAAAATTAAAGTTTTCATTAGGCTTTTCATTAGGCAATGGGTTCTTAAAGGGTTCTTAAAGGGTTCTTAAATCCTTCGGTCTATTTTATGTAGAAAAAAAATTTAATTAAATTTTTATAGTAAGATTTTGTATGATTTTCGCATATTTTTTATCTATATATATATTTTTTTTTTGTTTTCTCTAGATAATATATATTATATTATCTAATTATTCTCTAGAAAATAACTAGATAATGAATATATTCGTTTTGACCAATAGATGTCTTTCACATCCAACTATAACAACGAGTAACCTCTTAATTTTTAAATGGCAGTTCCAAAAAAACGTACTTCTCTATCAAAAAAGCGTATTCGTAAAAATATTTGGAAAGGGAAGGGATATTGGGCAGCCTTAAAAGCGTTGTCATTAGGTAAATCTCTTTCTACCGGAAACTCAAAAAGTTTTTTTGTGCGACAAAAAAAGTCATAAAATAAAACATTAGAATAATCCGAATATAAAAATAGGCCCATTTCATTCTTAATAGGAAATCAACAAACCTATTGTTTGTGGCTAATCAATATGAACTAGAACTCGCTTCGCTATTAGGATGTGTATAATAATTCTTCGTTTTAGGGGTTAATAAATTATAAAAAGCTTTTGAAAAAAGAATAAAGACAAGATACAAAACTTGAGCCTTTGTTAGTATATTTTCTTGTTCTGGAGATGGGGGAGTCTTTTTTCCCCATCAACCTGTTTGTCACAATTACAATAATCGACGTTTTTATATATAAATTTATATATAAATATATAAAATAATATATAAATTATAAATATGAATATATATATATATTGAAGAAGGGTAAAAAAGAGATCTTTAGTTAAAATTAATACATCGTTGAAATTAATTTATTCATTTATTTTAAAAATTTTTTGTGTAACTTTCTGACTTCTTATTTATCTGAATTTCTCTGAATTAATCTATTAGAATATATAAATTTACCATTTATATGTCTCTTTCAACCCAACCGACAAAAGCCTGGAATTTTTTGTCCGAATTAATGTGCAAGTTTTGAGTAATAAATAATAAAAACGGGTCTTATTTTTTGTTCATTGGTAAAATACATTTTTTAACTTTTAGGAAATAATATAAATGATAAATCTTTTATGAATATGAAAAAAAATAAAGAAATTTTTGATAGTTCTATCAATAACTAGAGGGTTGAAGTTTATAGTTTCAATAGTTCGATTCTATTGAATTATAGAAGAGCATAAACTACACCAAAGCACTAAGGTAAATAAAACCCATACCCCATAATAATGAATAATGAACCTTCAAATTTGTATTTGAACAAAGTTTTATTCATCCATTTTCATTTTGACTAAAAAGATTTCATTTAGTTGACTCCTTAAATCTCGACGATTGACTATGAATAGGCTATTATGAATTCGAACAAGCCGCTATGGTGAAATCGGTAGACACGCTGCTCTTAGGAAGCAGTGCGAGAGCATCTCGGTTCGAGTCCGAGTGGCGGCAGACCTTCTCTTCGAAAATAGATAGAATATATTATAAATTCTAGAATGAATTCAACTCCTGATTTATATTTCAGGATTCCTCCTTTTTAAAATTTTTATGATATTTTCAACTTTAGAGCATATATTAACTCATATTTCCTTTTCGATCGTTTCCGTTGTAATTACAATTCATTTGATAACTTTATTAATCGATGAAATCATAAAACTAAATGATTCGTCAGAAAAGGGAATGATAGCTACTTTTTTATGTATAACCGTATTATTAGTCACTCGTTGGATTTATTCGGGGCATTTCCCACTAAGTGATTTATATGAATCATTAATCTTTCTTTCTTGGAGTTTATCAGTTATTCAGATAGTTTCATATTTCAAAAAAAAAAAAAGCCATTTAAGCACAATAACTGTGTCAAGTGTTATTTTTACCCAAGGCTTTGCTACTTCGGGTCTTTTAACTGAAATACATCAATCCGCAATATTAGTACCCGCTCTCCAATCCGAGTGGTTAATAATGCACGTAAGTATGATGATATTGGGCTATGCAGCTCTTTTATGTGGATCATTATTATCAGTAGCACTTCTGGTCCTTACATTTCGAAAAAACATAAATTTTTTTTGTAAGAGGAATACTTTTTTATTAAAACTAAACGAGGAAATTTCCTTTGGTGAAATACAATACATAAATGAAAGAAACAATTTTTTAGGAAATGCTTCTTTTTTTTCTGCTAACAATTATTACAGGTCCCAATTGATTCACCAGTTGGATTATTGGAGTTATCGTGTGATTAGTCTAGGTTTTCTCTTTTTAACTATAGGTATTCTTTCAGGAGCAGTATGGGCTAATGAAGCATGGGGGTCCTATTGGAATTGGGACCCAAAGGAAACTTGGGCATTTATTACTTGGATCGTATTTGCGGTTTATTTACATACTAGAACCAATAGAAATTTACAGGTTGAAATTTCCGCAATTGTGGCGTCTATGGGCTTTCTTATAATTTGGATATGCTATTTTGGGGTCAATCTATTAGGAATAGGGTTACATAGTTATGGTTCATTTACGTTAACATCTAATTGAATTCAAGAAGTGTTCTTGCGAATTTTAAAATATAAATAGAAATAGAATATGTTGTTTGTATATAAAAAAACTTTATATGAACCAGTGAGAACCGTGTGAATCCAGTAGTGCGGGGATTCGCATGGTTCTCACAAAGATCAAACATATTGGGTGAATTTTATTTTTAACTTAAGAGAGGAAAAAGACGTTTTTTTTTATTATACAAATCCTATGATTTTTTTATGAAAACTATCTATAAAC